ATATAGAAATATAAATTAATCTCAATCTGTAATCGAAGAAAGATAGTGAAAATTCTCTTATGTTGTGACTTGCAATAAACCTTTCTCTGTGGAGGAACGAAATACCAATTTATTCCTATAGAACGTCGAGGAACAAGACAATTGAATTGGAAATATCATTGGAAATATCGACAAATTCTTGCGGAGTCCAAAGAAATGAAAAAAAAAAAATAAATAAAAATAAATAAAAGTCAACTTGTTCCAGTTTCATCTCTATTGAATTTGAATTGAATATCAGAATAGCGGATATAGTCATCATTCAATGGGTCAGGTCCACTTATTTTTCTTTTATTGATTTCTAATCTTTCCAATCGATTTGATTGACCTAATTGAAAATAGGAATATTTAATGATTCAAGAGATGAATTCGAATTTTTCGTAATAACTATAACTAATATATTATACCGCATTAGAATGATAAGGTATTATTATATAGTTGGTTCTTTTTTATTACTATTAAAAATATCGATAGTCTCCCTTCAAATATGACTATTACGAACACAGTTTTATGAAAAACGACAAAGCCCCATATCGGATTTGAACCGATGACTTACGCCTTACCATGGCGTTACTCTACCACTGAGTTAAAAGGGCCTGTTTGATTTAATTCCTGAATGGATAAGTACATGAGTAAAATATATCTAGGTATATATATTATAAAAAATATATCTAGGTATATATATTATAAATAAGTACATGTAGTAAACTTGTAGTGGCTAGTGGCTTATTTTTAATAAAATAAAATAAAACTAGCAAGTCTAGTCTAAAATGCAATGAATTTTGTTTCAAAACCGATCCTAATTGCTTTTTTATTGAAGGGGTTACCAATGAAAGTGTAACAAATTCCATTTCAATCCCCTTTTTTACGTTTACGGACCAATCATTTCCTGAAAGAACCCTATCTTTCCTATTATTGTATTGCTATTTTTTAGTATTATATAAATTATATAAATAGTAATACTAAAATAAGATAATATAATAATTAAATAAGATAATATAATAATAATACGATATGGATTTCCATATACAAATTATGGCTGACGAATCCAAAATTTCTATAAAATTGTGAAAAGCAGAAGGGTAGCCGAGATCCAATCAAACCATTCTACTATATTGACAATTTCAATAAATTGATCATATAATAAATTGATCATATTATGATCATAATATCGTAGCGGTTGCGGAAGTATGCCCCCATCGTCTAGTGGGTCAGGACATCTCTCTTTCAAGGAGGCAGCGGGGATTCGACCTCCCCTGGGGGTAGGGTACTACGAAGGTAAGTTGATTATGGAACGCCTAAGTTTGATTCTTCGTGGGTCGATGCCCGAGCGGTTAATGGGGACGGACTGTAAATTCGTTGGCAATATGTCTACGCTGGTTCAAATCCAGCTCGGCCCAACAATTCGCCAATCTGAGATGGTAGAACCCCCTTGTTCTTCACAAATACCTGATAGGGGGGAATAAAAAAGAAGCAACTTTTCTGTTAGATCTCCTATTTCCCTGGGATTGTAGTTCAATTGGTCAGAGCACCGCCCTGTCAAGGCGGAAGTTGCGGGTTCGAGCCCCGTCAGTCCCGACGGATCCAATTAAGTACAGTAATTCGCCTGTCCATTTTCGAGGGGACAGGGATCGGGATGCAATCCGAAAGGTTTTTTTCTCTTCAAAAAAAAAAACAAATAGGGAAGTTTCAGTACTTTAACGATTTCTCATTAATAAGAGAAAGACATATCTAGATTAGTATTATTTGTTGGTAGCATTATAGTAAGTATTCCGCGGGATACTGATTCTCTTTTTTGGATTGGGAGCAATCCAGATAATAGGATAAAGTCCTATATGTTTCTCGATGTTTCTCGGGCAGACATACACAAATGGAATTACTTTCTTGTCCAATCCAAAAACAAAACAAATTTTACAAAATTTCCATGATAGAATACTTTCTCCAGATTAAACAACTTACTCTTCTGGCTCTGATTTTGTTTGTCTAACCTCAATTACGAATAATGTAACTTTGAAAGGAAAATCTATTTTATTTAAATTGCATACTTTATATATGTGTTCCAGTACGAATAACCAAGTCTAAAAGAAATAGAAAGATCAATCGAGGATTCTGTTTATGGAAAGGGAATGAATAATTTTCCCGACCATTTTTTGTTCTGTTTTTCGGGGTTCTGTCGAATAAAGAAAAACCCTAAACTAAAATGAAACTAACTAATAACTAAAATGGTGAATTTGATGGAATATTCCATCTTTTTCACATTTCTTTTTCTTCCAAAGAGGATTTGTTCATTAAAAAAACGGCGTTTAGAAATGAATTTTTGATTGGTCTGGAAATCTAATTTTTGATTCGGTATGGATAAAAGATCTTCCTATGGTATACTATTCAATTCTCGACAACGAATTAATTTAATAAGTCAGATATTGTTATTCATGATATTGCTCCGATTCAAGATCATCGAGAGCTA